GTTGGGCCCACAATTAATCCTATGGGGCCTTAGGATTGGTGTATTCTTTTATATCCCGTAGTTTCGTTCATGGATCGAGACAAGTATCACAACTTCTTCTACCCATCCTGTATATTGTCCGTTTCGTTCCGTGTTGGAATATAAATAAATAGAAACTTATTTATTAGTATTAGTAGACGGGATTTTACGAAAAATGTTCTTCCTATTCATAGGCCAGAGCAAATATTTCTTTTTTCGATGCGCATTTTACACAATAGGGGGGCAACTGCTATTTCTAATTGAAAAAGATCCTATATATTGAAGTGAGCTCCGCGGTCTCCCAAAAACAAAAGAGAATTATTTCTTTCAATTGACTATTCATCTCTTGTATTTTCATGTAAATAGGTAGGGGCAAGAAAGCTCTATGGAAAAATTGTGGTTCAATTTGATGTTATCTAAAGGGGAATTCGAATACAGGTGTGGACTAAGTAAATCAATGGATCGCCACAGTAATGTTGATCATTTCGTTGGCGTCAGGGACATTCGGAATTTCATCTCCGATGACACATTTTTTGTTAGGGATAGTAATAGGGACGATTATTCCATATATTTTGATATTGAAAATCAAATTTTTGAGATTGACAATGATCATTCTTTTCTGAGTGAACTAGAAAGTTCTTTTTATAGTTTTCGTAATTCTAATTATAGTAATAATAGATCGAAAAGGGACGATCCCGACTATGATCGTTACATGCATGATACTCAATCTAGTTGGAATAATCACATTAATAATTGCGTTGATTCTTATCTTCATTCTCAAATCTGTATCGATAGTCACGTTTTAAGTAGTAGTGAAAATTACCGTGACAGTTCCTTTTCTAATTACATTTGTGGCGAAAGTGGAAATAGTAGTGAAAGCGATAGTTCCAATAGAAAAACTAGCCCAAATGGTAGTCATTTAACTAGAAGTAGAAGAGAAAGTTCTAATGATCTCGAAGTAACTCAAAAATACAGGCATTTGTGGATTCAATGCGAAAATTGTTATGGATTAAATTATAAGAAAATTTTGAAGTCAAAAATGAATATTTGTGAACAATGCGGATATCATTTGAAAATGAGTAGTTCAGATAGAATCGAACTTTCGATTGATCCAGGTACTTGGGATCCGATGGATGACGACATGGTCTCTCTGGATCCCATTGAATTTCATTCCGAAGAGGAACCTTATAAAAATCGTATTGATTCTTATCAAAGAAAGACAGGATTAACAGAGGCTGTTCAAACAGGTACAGGTCAACTAAATGGGATTCCCATCGCAATTGGGGTTATGGATTTTCAGTTTATGGGGGGTAGTATGGGATCCGTAGTAGGTGAGAAAATCACCCGTTTGATCGAGTATGCTACCAATAAATTTTTACCTCTTATTCTGGTGTGTGCTTCCGGAGGAGCACGGATGCAAGAAGGAAGTTTGAGCTTGATGCAAATGGCTAAAATATCTTCCGCTTTATATGATTATCAATCAAATCAAAAGTTATTCTATGTATCAATTCTTACATCTCCTACTACTGGTGGAGTGACAGCTAGTTTTGGTATGTTGGGGGATATCATTATTGCCGAACCGAATGCCTATATTGCCTTTGCGGGTAAAAGAGTAATTGAACAAACATTGAATAAGGCAGTACCTGAAGGTTCACAAGTGTCTGAATATTTATTCCATAAGGGCTTATTCGATCTAATCGTACCACGTAATCCTTTAAAAGGTGTTCTGAGTGAGTTATTTCAGCTCCACGCTTTTTTTCCTTTGAATAAAATTCAATCAAGTAGAGTCTTAAGTTAAATTTTTTTTGTGGTGAACAATTAGTTAGTTAATTTATCAGAATCAAAATAAATAAAAATGGACTTTTCTTTGGTGACATAAGATTTAATTGTATTTGTATAAAGAATCATGCGGATAATTATTTTTTTTTACCGATATTCCTGATTACTAATCAGTAACCCTCTATCAACAAAACAACATAAAAAGCGAATTCTTCCTTAGAATTAGGAGGCAAGGCAAATAAAATGAATTTCGTGGTCCCCTTTTGCATATGTATTTTGCATATGTATATATAGAACTCAAATATAGAAAAAATATAGAATCTTGCATCTTTCTATATCTCCCAAGAATTCCCATTTTTTCTAAGAATCCCTGCTAGTGGATATTGGATCGGATTCTAACGAATCTTTCGGGAATTTGGTAAAAAACTCTTTTTGTATTAAATATTAAAAAAGAAATTCGAATATACGAACAATAGAAAAATAAAAGAAGTAAGAATAGAATAATAAAGAAAGTGGATTATCATACATAACAGATATTTCATGTAGAAAGATGAATAAGTCCGTTTATTTAGTTCTACATTCCTTGCACTTATTCTATAGACTCACTTATATATACTTAGTATATATACTTAGTATACTTCTATACGAATTAGAATATGAATTAGAATTATTATAAGATATCTTTATAATAATAACAGGTACAAATATTAAATCGAGGTACCCATTCTATGACAATTCTCAACAACTTACCCTCTATTTTTGTGCCGTTAGTGGGCCTAGTATTTCCGGCAATTGCAATGGCTTCTTTATTTTTTCATGTTCAAAAAAATAAGATTTTGTAAATCCGATGTGGTCAAATCTCCTCTAGTTTTTTTTTCAAGACTTAGCAAACACGGCACGGATATCCATTTAGTAGAGTATTGTATAACAATAACAAATAACAGGCGGCTTTCTGCGAACATAAATGAAGGAGCTCTTATGCATGCATAAACAGGATATATGGGTAAATGGAAATGATTTCTATCTATTTTCAAAAATAGGCCAGGATCCGAGCTCATGTCTGAAATTTAAGTCAATGTATCTATATGTATGTAGCTATCTAGTATCTATCTATAGGGAACCCTATGAAGGGGATGTTCTTATTTTATTATATCTAACTAATTTGATGAATTACTGCTAAAAGTTCACATCAGAATAGTACTAGTTGATGAAAGTTACTTCGGAAACACAAAAAAGTAAAGTCAAATTTATTTTGGTTATTCTCTCAATTCCAAGAAAATGCAACTGGATCGAGTATGTATGAGTTGGCGATCAGAATATATATGGATAGAATTTATAGCAGGATCTCGCAAAACAAGTAATTTCTGCTGGGCCTTTATCCTTTTTTTAGGTTCATTAGGATTCTTATTGGTTGGAATTTCTAGTTATCTTGATAGGAATTTGATATCTTTATTTCCGTCTCAGCAAATCTGTTTTTTCCCACAAGGGATCGTGATGTCTTTCTATGGGATCGCGGGTCTCTTTGTTAGTTCCTATTTGTGGTGCACAATTACATGGAATGTCGGTAGCGGTTATGATCGATTTGATCGAAAAGACGGAATAGTGTGTATTTTTCGTTGGGGATTTCCTGGAAAAAATCGCCGCATCTTTCTACGATTCCTTATGAAAGATATTCAGTCCATCAGAATAGAAGTGAAAGGGGGTATTTATGCTCGTCGTGTCCTTTATATGGAAATTAGAGGCCTGGGGGCTATTCCGTTGACTCGTACTGATGAGAATTTGACTCCGCGAGAAATTGAGCAAAAGGCTGCGGAATTGGCCTATTTCTTGCGCGTACCAATTGACCTATTTTGAAAAAGAAAAATGAACTGAAGAATAAATGCTTTCTCAGCAGGAGGAACAAACCCAAGAATCTTCCTTTTTCTTTTTCTATAGCATAACTTACTTAATTGAAGTTTCTTCAGAATGTCCAGTCGGGCCAAAGCAAGGCAAACGTGTATGGAACAGCTATAACATAAAACGAAACCCTTTTTATCTGTAAAAAAATGGTTTTTTTTGCGTATGGAAATCCCCACTCAATTCAATTCAGTAACAAAAGAAGTAACAAATCGAAATAATAGATTGATCTCATATATCAAAACTTTTCGGAATAAAAAATTGATCTTTTTTTTGTCAATATTTTGAATTCATACGTTAGATATGGATAGATCATATCTTGGAAATTATCTCTATTTTCTTTTGTTAATGGACCCTTTTTATCCTTTCGTTTGTCTTTCTTAATGACCAAAGAATTGGATCTCTTATAATGAGACCTTTTCTTTCTTTTTTTGCCACTCGGTTTTTTAGTTGTGATTCAAGGACTAACCGCTGAATCACAACTAAAAAACCGAGACTCGATTCATAGGCGCGATACCTTATAATAGAACCCACGCTTGGATAGAAATATTAGATCGAATAGAGTCAACAAATGAGGTGGTTTCAGTAATAATTCACAGATGAAAAAATGACAAAAAAGAACGCACCCATTCCCATTAGATATCTCTCGTCTATAGTATTTTTAGTATTCTTACCCTGGTGGATTTCTCTCTCATTTAATAAAAGTCTGGAATCTTGGATTACTAATTGGTGGAATACTAGGCAATCCGAAACTTTCTTGAATGATATTCAAGAAAAGAGTATTCTAGAAAAATTCATAGAATTAGAGGAACTATTCCTCTTGGACGAAATGATAAAGGAATGCCCGGAAAGGCATCTACAAAAGCTTCGTATAGGGCTCCACAAAGAAACAATCCAATTGATCAAGATGCACGACGAGGATCATATCCATACGATTTTTCACTTCTCGACAAATATAATCTGTTTCGTTATTCTAAGCGGTTATTCTATTCTGGGTAATGAGGAACTTGTTATTCTTAACTCTTGGGTTCAAGAATTCCTATATAATTTAAGCGACACAATAAAAGCCTTTTCGATTCTTTTAGTAACTGATTTATGTATCGGATTCCATTCGCCCCACGGTTGGGAACTAATGATTGGCTATGTCTACAACGATTTTGGATTTGCTCATAATGATCAAATTCTATCTGGTCTTGTTTCCACTTTTCCAGTCATTTTAGATACAATTTTGAAATATTGGATTTTTCGTTATTTAAATCGTGTATCTCCGCCACTTGTAGTGATTTATCGTTCAATGGATGACTGAA